AATCAAATAAGGTTTTCATATTATTATTATCCATGATATGATAAATAAATACGATATAGAGCAAGAAAAGAAGGAAATAAAAAAACAAAGTATAGAAAAGATATCCAAAATTATATAGAAATCACTATCCTACCCTTAGTTTTTATTTCCTTAATTTAATTGAATTTGTTTTGATTAGAGCAAAGTTCCTTAAAAACCTCTGCCTTTTTTAAAATATCCTGAACAGTTCCTGTAGGCTGAGCGCCTTTTTCAAGGAAATAGAGAATTGCGGGAACGTTTAAATAAGTTTGATTCTTGATCGGATCATAAAAACCTACTTTCCGAAGATCTCTTCCTTCTCTTCGGGATCGAACATCAATTGCAACGATTCGATAGACGGCTCATCGGGATAGATGTAGATGAAACCCCCCCCCTAGAACCGTATAGGAAGTTTTCTCCTCGTACGGCTCGAGAAAAAATGATTCGAAGTTTTGTCTATGGATAAAATTAGAATAAATAGGAAAGGAATCCATAAAATATAAAATAAATTATTCTATAATTAAACTCATAGTCTTTTTTATTTCGCTTCCTTCCTGAAAAAAAATCATTTGTACTCATAACTCAAGTTCAATAATTCAAAAATTTTAAAAATTTTTCTTTAATTTTGAATATATTTTTTTTATTGAGTGGTCTTTAACCCACCCTTTTTGTCTCGTTTAAAATATATTTGGATTCTTTATTCGGATCCGTGAGACAATTAAAGTGGTGTTTCCTTGTTCTGGGATCCTTTATCTTTGTTTTAAATCATTGGGTTTAGACATTACTTCGGTGCTTCTTAATCCTTTCAAAATGGTAGCAACATACCCCTTTTGTGATTTCTTTCTATCAAAGAATCATACCAACGGTTGATTCGTGCGTGATACACTGTGGATTGAAAAAGGTTTAGCCGTTCCAACAATTTGTTTTTTCAAATTTCCTCGAATCGGATCCTTTTGATTTCTATTATAGAAGATATACTTACGAAGTTGTTCCAATTTATTAATTGGCATTAACCCTAGATCGTTGCCCCTGAGAAATTAATCAATACTTTCTACTCGAGCTCCATCATGAACTATTTACATTACAACCCAATAAAAAAAAGAAGAGTTATAGTAGAATAGAACAAATGACGTCGAGTCAAGAGCACCTTCATTCCTAATATAAAATGGTGGATAAGAATCCACACGGGATCGTGTCCTTCAAGTCGCACGTTGCTTTCTACCACATCGTTTTAAACGAAGTTTTACCATAACATTCCTCGAATTTGGAACCAGTGTGGAATTGATTCAATTATGGAATCATGAATAGTCATTGGTTCAATCAGTACAGAGACAGAGTCATTTATATTTCTTATTTTCTACATAGATAATAAATATTTTTCTTCAGAAAAATTAGCAAGACCTCGGCTTTTTTTGTATGAATGGAACATTCTTTTTTATTTTTATGAACATTTTTCTATCAATATATCTCGCAAAAAAATATCTAATATCTAACAGAAATATACAGAAATCAAATCAAAATATAGAAATAACATAACTAATAGAAATATAGAAAAGAAATAATTTACATAACTAGCATCACACGAATAAGGAAATTCTATTTGACTCTGCTTCTTCAAGTGACTCAATAAGATAGACTGACCCATTTTCAACTTTCCAAAGATGGAACCTATAAGGAATGATTACAAATTAGAAATCTTGATACTTGATATTTGAAAAAGTTTCCTACTTCTACATCATTATTTGAGTAAAGTTTTATAGTAAAGACTCCATTTTTTTATTTGATTATCATCATCCTAACAAAGAGAAATCTTGGCTTTTTTTTTTCGAATGGAATTGTCAATGATGTAAAGTAAATAAGCTAAATTGAACAAAAAAAGAAATATCATTGTTAAATATTTCAATTTTAATATTTTAGGGATGCAATTTCTTTTTCACAAAAATAAAAAGACTATTGTCACTGAAATAGGATAACAATACATACCTATAGGCTAAGAACTTCCTCGTTTTATATGTATTTTCTTTTCATATTTTGTTTAACCTGAGGTTAAGTAATCTTTATGCAACTATGATCTATGCCCCATCTTATCTTTATCTGGGTCACAAAAGGATTTTGAACTCGATTTAGTTCAGTTTGTGAAAAAATCAGATAAAATAAAAGAGGAATAATATTCTATTCCAATATTAGACCTTGAAACAGAACCTTGTTGAACAAAAATTGAACAAAAAAGAAGTATTAGGATACAATGGATATGCTCTGGGACGGAAGGATTCGAACCTCCGAATAGCGGGACCAAAACCCGTTGCCTTACCGCTTGGCTACGCCCCATTTCCTTTTTTTATTGCACACTAATAATAATATAATAATAAAGAATAATATTGGTATTAAGTGTTCGTCAATTCCAGTCCAAATATCTAGAGAAAATCTTTATTCTTTATAGAATCTATTATAGATTCGTGTTAGGATTTTGGGATGTGTATATCTATAATTCAACTGGATTTATTGATCATTACATATAATTCAATTAAGATATTGTATGAAAGTATGATTTCTTCTATTCTCCTTTGAGAATTGGAGGATTTTTGATTGAGCGGAAAAAGAAGGATTTTTTTGTCTACCCTAGTTTCTTCATTTTTCCTTATATCAATAACTCAATCAAAATGCAATTATCTCGACGAAAAAAATGTCTGTTATGCTTAATATCTTTAGTTTGATCTGTCTTAATTCTGCCCTTTATCCGAGTAGTCTTTTCTTCGCCAAATTGCCCGAAGCCTATGCTTTTTTGAATCCAATCGTAGATGTTATGCCAGTCATACCTCTGTTCTTTTTTCTTTTAGCCTTTGTTTGGCAAGCTGCTGTAAGTTTTCGATAAGATCTTTAACACTATCCTAGAAAATTCATTATCATTATTTATTCGAGAAAAATTATAACAATTGATGATGATAAGATCAAATAAGTCTGACAGTATGAACCTTCAATTCAAACATTGAAATTTTGAATAGCCGCGATAAATCGGGCTCGTCCCATTTCCCAATTTTAATCCTTTTTCCGGCGAAGTACCCTATTAGATTAGGGTCCCTTGCAATATCTAATTGTGGGTATGAAAGTTATTTGTGGTAATCAAAGACTCTTATTACAAATTTCAACTTCATTTGAATTTCTGAACATTTTTTTCTATTTCTAGAATTCATTTCTTGGTGTCAAAATAGGATATGTGATATAAAAATGGAGGATCTATTATCTTTTCTCGTTTTTCTTTTTCAAAAAATGATCTTGGAGGTTGTATAATGCTTACTCTCAAACTTTTCGTTTACACAGTAGTAATATTCTTTGTTTCTCTCTTCATCTTTGGATTCCTATCCAATGATCCAGGACGTAATCCTGGACGTGAAGAATAAAATAAAAATTTTGTTTTTCTTGCTTGATTTTACAATTTTCTTAAGATTTTATTTTAGCTATTCCACACATTTAACTAGGAAAAAAATAAATAAAGGGTTTGCAAAATTTTAAAGAAAAAAAGAAAAAGTCATCAACGGAAACGGAAAGAGAGGGATTCGAACCCTCGGTACGAATAACTCGTACAACGGATTAGCAATCCGCCGCTTTCGTCCACTCAGCCATCTCTCCCAATCGAAAAAGATAATTACTATGTTACAGTACACATCAAGTAAGGATTAAAGAAAGTTTTTCTTTCACATTCTTTATCGTTATTATAGAATTAGAAATTCCATTTAGATGCTCGAAAGATCCAAATAGAAAGATAAATAAAGAAGACCTTCTTGCTTTTATTTTGTTCGAAGTGCCTTTTGGGCCTGGCCCGGTCAATACCCAGCCGGGCCTTTTTTTCTTCCAACAAATTCCCTTTATTTTTTATTTATAGGCAACATACTCTAAATAGCCAATTTGGTATCTGTATAACAATTTCCGTTCTGGGGTTTACATATACTTATAATTTTTGTTATAATGGAAATTGAGATTGAGAAGGATTTTTGATTCAAAAGAATCAATCAATTAGGTATGTATCAATTTGTATTTTCTTATGTCATTTGGCAAACCAAATTTTAGATTCAAATCCAAGAATCATTCACGAATTGTCAGTCAAGGAATAGTTAATGGTTCCTTTTTGTCATAAATTTTCACTTTTTTGAGTGAAAATCTACATTTGATTTTTCAATAGAAAAGTCCGTGGAAGTTTTTCGGCATTGTGTGTTTTGAGATACTATACAATCAATCGAAGGCGTAGATCAAATACAATCAAAAGGGGAATAAAAGGTTTCTTTTCTAATTTTTATAAATTTATAAAAAGGATTAAAAAAGGGATGCAATATGCAAGTACAATAAACTAAAAAAAAAGGGGGGGAATTTTTTCTCCTATTGTGTATCGTTTTGGCGGCATGGCCGAGTGGTAAGGCGGGGGACTGCAAATCCTTTTTCCCCAGTTCAAATCCGGGTGCCGCCTCATCAACAAACGAATTGAAATCTCTTATTCTGTTGTACTGTTTTATTCTGTTTGGGGAATAGCAAAGCAATTGATCTATGATATAGCAATTGATCTAGGATCTATTTTTACTTTCAAGGGCACGAAAAAAAAAGGAAAGGGCCCTCGTATTTTATTAATAGATTCCATTACTAACATTCCTTTGTAATGTCATTGTGTATTTTACTTGTGTTTATTCTTTCCCGATTAGAAATCAAATAGGAATTTTTGAAATGGATTTTTTTTCGTTCATCAATAGTGTTCCGCCAGAATCCTTTTTTGACTCTGGACCATAAATTCTACTATTATTAGTGAGCAATAATGGAATAATTCTATCATAGAGATAAGGGACATAATTCACATGGATATAGTAAGTCTCGCTTGGGCTGCTTTAATGGTAGTCTTTACATTTTCCCTTTCACTTGTAGTATGGGGAAGAAGTGGACTTTAGAAGCACTCCTACTTTAGTTGAGGAATGAAACTGTAAAGAGTAAAACAATTATTTGAGATTAATCGGAATAAATAGATATATCAAAGAAATAGAATTGGGTCCTACGAAAATTTTATATATGGATTAATAATAATAATACAATAATAACTACATATATTAAAGATAGAAGCTAATATAGTATACCAAGTTATTATAAAGTCAAGTATAACTTTATATACTACTATAACACTAATAGAGAGTATGGTAAGTAAGAAATTTCTTTCTTACTTACCATACTCTCGGATCTCATAGAATACCGCCGACTATAGCCCGTGGATTTCATTTAAGACGCAAAAATAGAATACTTTTCTTTTGATTTCTTCAACTATTGATAATAATTCAGAAGTCAAGTTTCATTTAAAGTAATTAATTATTTTGACTTTCTGTTTTTACGTAAATGATAAGTAGAAAAGCAGTAGGAACTAAAATGAACAGTGCAGTAGCAATAAATGCAAGAATATTTACTTCCATAATCTCATCGTTTTTTTATTTCACAATAACTCGGGATTTAATCCCATAGAGATGATAAATTTTTCGCCTGTCAATTCAATGAATACATTAACTATCGATGATTTTGAATCGGATCAATATCGTCAATAACAATATCTGAGCTATTAAATTAATTCGTCGTCGAGAATTGAATAGTATAACATACGAAGATCCTTTATCCATATCGAATCCAAGATTGGATTCCCGGACCAATAAAAAATTCTTTTATTTATTTTCTGTTCTTTCTTTTCTATAACCTACCTTAGGTCTTCCTTGTAGAACCATCAACTGAAGTATCATCTAACCACCTGTCTGTTTCCATTAACTACAAAACCCCAACAAACAATACAAGCGAAGTGGAAAAAGAGAGGAATTAGGTTCTAAATTTTAATGATCCAAATTTCTTTGGAAGAAAAAGAAGTATGAGAAATATGAGTCGCGGGAGAAAAGATGGAATATTTTATCAACTTCACTATTTTAGTTCTTTTAATTTTAGTTTAGGGTTTGTTCTTTCTTCGATAGAATCCTGAAAAAATTTGGATTGGATACGTCGGGACTGACGGGGCTCGAACCCGCAACGTCCGCCTTGACAGGGCGGTGCTCTAGCCTATTGAACTACAATCCCAGGGAAATAAGAAGAGATCTTGCAGAAAATTTGGATTCTTTTTTATTCTCTTGTATCAGGTCAGGTATTTCTTAAGGGTTCTATCAAGTAGATTGGCGAATTGTTGGGCCGAGCTGGATTTGAACCAGCGTAGACATCTTGTCAACGAATTTACAGTCCGTCCCCTTTAACCACTCGGGCATCGACCCAGCGTCTAATTTATTTTAGACGTTCCATAAGCCACTTCCTTTCGTTTCCCAGGCAGACTTTACAAATATATATCACTTGATATAAAATAGAAAGTCCCACTAAGTAGACTAATAGAAGGACTTGACAAATAGAGATCACTTGATAGGAAATCCCGCTCCTATAGTCTTGAGTCTTGTATACCCCCAGAGGGACTTGAACCCTCGTTTTCTCCGTGAAAGAGAGATGTCTTAACCACTGGACCATAGGGGCGGCCCTGTGGCCATCATATAATAACTCAATAACTTAATATAACTCAGGCTGAGAGCCACCAAAAGGAGACACATAAGATATAACCCAAACGAAGACGCATAGGATATAAACAAACGGAAAAACTCGTTAAATATTCGGGGGTTTAATGGGAATCAAACTTTACCATTAACGTTACAACCTTGAAACTTGATTTCATTGGTCTTTTTCCTCTTTATATCTCTCAGTGACAAAGGGTTATACCTTGGACCAAGATCTACCACTCTGCAGTAGATTCAAGGTGGTTTACCTAAATATGATTTTTTTTTGTCAGTCAAATCAAATTATATTGAGCCCTAAGTCATACTGTCAATTGACGACACGACAGGACAGCACAAGAGGGCAATAAACGAGACGAGAACGCGCCGATATAGATTATATCTCCGCGTTCATTAATACAACATTCATAAAGTTTTATGGTATTAAATATTCAAGTAGAAGTAGATTCAATATTCAAGTAGATTAGAATTCAAAATATTCAAGTAGATTAGAATATCAATACCGTTATACATTATAATATAAGAAACTGAATCAGTTTTGATATTATAAAAAAATCCCAAAGCATAGTAAGCCCAAGTGGGAGAATTCCGTTTGTAAGACTGTTTTAGAAATTCCGTTCCGGTTGCATCTCTTAATTGCATCTCTTAAAAATGACAATTTAAGTTCAGTATAAATTTTTATTCCACTCATAGATTCCAGTCAAAGATTCATAGAATCGAAATTCCATCATTGCTAGATATAGGATAGTATTTGATGGATAATGCGCCAGCCAAAATGGTATTTCTTTTTTTTTTTTTGAGAGAATTCAATATGGATGAATATAAATAACTGACAATTTCAAAATAATCCGGGATAGACGCAATGTCCACAATACCTGGATTTAATCAGATACAATTTGAAGGATTTTGTAGGTTCATTGATCAGGGTTTGACAGAAGAACTTTCTAAGTTTCCAAAAATAGAAGATACAAATCAAGAAATTGACTTTGAATTATTTTTGGAAAGATATAAATTGGTAGAACCCCTGATAAAGGAAAGAGATGCTGTGTATGAATCACTCACATATTCTTCTGAATTATATGTATCCGCGAGACTCATTTGGAAAAACGATAGACGTAGGTATATCCAAGAACAAACAATTTTGATAGGAAAGATCCCTCTAATGACTTCTTTGGGAGCTTTTATAGTAAATGGAATATATAGAATTGTGATCAATCAAATATTGCAAAGTCCCGGTATTTATTACCAGTCAGAATTGAATGATAATGGAATTTCAATCTATACCGGGACCATAATATCAGATTGGGGAGGAAGATTAGAATTAGAGATTGATAGAAAAGCAAGGATATGGGTTCGTGTGAGTAGGCAACAAAAACTATCTATTCTAGTTCTATTATCAGCTATGGGGTTGAATATAAGAGAAATTCTAGAGAATGTTTGCTATCCGGAACTCTTTTTGTCTTTTCTGAATGATAAAAAAAAAATTGGGTCAAAAGAAAATGCTATTTTGGAGTTTTATCAACAATTTGCTTGTGTAGAGGGCGATCCGGTATTTTCTGAATCCTTATCTAAGGATTTACAAAAAAAATTCTTTCAACAAAGATGTGAATTGGGAGGGATTGGTCGACGAAATATGAATCGGAGACTGAACCTTGATATACCCCAGAACAATACATTTTTGTTACCACGAGATATATTGGCAGCCGCGGATCGTTTGATTCGAATAAAATTTGGAATGGGTACACTTGACGATATGAATCATTTGCAAAATAAACGTATTCGTTCTGTAGCAGATCTTTTACAAGAGCAATTTGGATTGGCCTTGGTTCGTTTAGAAAATATGGCTCGAGGAAATATATATGCAGCACTTAAGCATAACTGGACACCAACTCCTCAGAACTTGGTAAATTCAACTCCATTAACAGATACTTATAAAGTTTTTTTCCGTTTACACCCATTATCTCAAGTTTTGGATCGAACTAATCCATTGACACAAATAGTTCATGGAAGAAAATTGAGTTATTTGGGACCGGGGGGATTGACTGCGCGAACTGCTACTTTTCCAATACGAGATATTCATCCTAGTCACTATGGGCGTATTTGCCCAATTGACACATCTGAAGGAATAAATGTTGGACTTATTGGATCCTTAGCAATTCATGCGAGAATCGGTCGTTGGGGGTCTCTAGAAACTCCGTTTTATAAAATTTCTGAGAGATCAAAAGGGTCGCGGATGCTTTATTTATCACCAGGTAGAGATGAATACTATATGGTAGCGGCAGGAAATTCTTTGGCGTTGAATCAGGGTATTCAGGAACAACAAGTTGTTCCAGCTCGATATCGTCAAGAATTCCTGACTATTGCATGGGAACAGGTTCATCTTCGAAGTATTTTTTCCTTCCAATATTTTTCTATTGGGGCTTCCCTCATTCCTTTTATCGAGCATAATGATGCGAATCGGGCTTTAATGAGTTCTAACATGCAACGTCAAGCAGTCCCTCTTTCTCAGTCCGAGAAGTGCATTGTTGGAACTGGATTGGAAGGCCAGGCGGCTCTAGATTCAGGGGCTCTTGCTATAGCCGAACACGAGGGAAAGATTCTTTATACCGATACTGAAAAGATCCTTTTATCAGGTAATGGGGATACTCTAAGGATTCCATTAGTTATGTATCAACGTTCCAACAAAAATACTTGTATGCATCAAAAACCCCAGGTTCCGCGGGGTAAATGCATTAAAAAGGGACAAATTTTAGCCTATGGTGCTGCTACAGTTGGTGGCGAACTTGCTTTGGGTAAAAACGTATTAGTAGCTTATATGCCATGGGAAGGTTACAATTTTGAAGATGCAGTACTTATTAGCGAGCGCTTAGTATATGAAGATATTTATACTTCTTTTCACATACGTAAATATGAAATTCAGATTAACCAAGGCCCCGAAAGGGTCACTAATGAAATACCGCATTTAGAAGTCCATTTACTCCGAAATTTAGACAAAAATGGAATTGTAATGTTGGGATCTTGGGTGGAAACAGGTGATATTTTAGTAGGTAAATTAACACCCCAAATGGTGAAAGAATCATCGTATGCTCCGGAAGATAGATTGTTACGAACCATACTTGGCATGCGGGTATATACTTCAAAAGAAACTTGTCTAAAACTACCTATAGGTGGTAGGGGTCGAGTTATTGATGTGAGATGGGTCCAGAGTTCTAAAACAGATGAGACAGAGAAAACAGAAAGTATTCGTGTATATATTTTACAGAAACGTGAAATCAAAGTAGGCGATAAAGTAGCTGGAAGACATGGAAATAAGGGTATCATTTCAAAAATTTTGCCTAGACAAGATATGCCTTATTTGCAAGATGGAAGACCTGTTGATATGGTCTTCAACCCATTAGGAGTACCTTCACGAATGAATGTAGGACAAATATTTGAATCTTCACTCGGGTTAGCGGGGGATTTGCTAGACAGACATTATCGAATAGCGCCTTTTGATGAGAGATATGAACAAGAAGCTTCGAGAAAACTGGTGTTTTCTGAATTATATGAAGCCAGTAAGCAAACAGCGAATCCGTGGATATTTGAACCCGAGTCTCCAGGAAAAAGCAGAATATTTGATGGAAGAACGGGGGATCCTTTTGAACAACCTGTTATAATAGGAAAGCCCTATATCTTGAAATTAATTCATCAAGTTGATGATAAAATCCATGGGCGTTCCAGTGGGCGTTATTCACGTCTTACACAACAACCCCTTAAAGGAAGGGCCAAGAAAGGCGGACAACGGGTAGGAGAAATGGAGGTTTGGGCTTTAGAGGGGTTTGGCGTTGCTTATATTTTACAAGAGATGCTTACTTATAAATCTGATCATATTAGAGCTCGCCAGGAAGTACTTGGTACTATAATCTTTGGAGGAAGAATACCGACTCCTGAGGATGCTCCAGAATCTTTTCGGTTGTTCGTTCGAGAACTACGATCTTTAGCTCTGGAACTGAATCATTTTCTTGTATCTGAGAAGACTTTCCAGCTTAATAGGAAGGAAGCTTAATCGAAATGAAGCAGAAGTTTTCTTCTATGATCGATCGATATACCCATCAACAACTCCGAATTGGATTAGTTTCTCCTCAACAAATAAGTACTTGGTCCAAAAAAATCCTGCCTAATGGCGAGATAGTTGGAGAGGTGACAAAACCTTATACCTTTCATTACAAAACAAATAAACCAGAAAAAGATGGATTATTTTGTGAAAGAATTTTTGGACCTATCAAAAGTGGCATTTGTGCTTGTGGAAATTATCGAGTAATCGGAGATGAAAAGGAAGACCCGCAATATTGTGAACAATGCGGGGTCGAGTTTGTTGATTCTCGGATACGAAGATATCAAATGGGCTACATCAAACTCGCATACCCGGTAATGCATGTGTGGTATTTGAAACGTCTTCCTAGTTATATTGTGAATCTTTTAGATAAACCTCTTAACGAATTAGAAGACCTAGTATACTGCGGTGTGTGATTTGATCGAAATTCTGATTTTACAGATTTGAAATGAGAAACTGTCATCCCATTTAATCCAATCGGGATGCCCTGTACCTGACATGTTTCTTGGTAGGAGTAACATGAAGCTCAGAATTAGGGATGTATTCGAGACGCTCCCAAAAAAGGGAATTGATCTATGGTCGATTTCATAAGAATTTATAGTTATACCTCGTAAAAAAAGACTTTTTTTTTTGTGAAATTAAGCAGTTCCTTTTTTTAGAAAGAAATTATGTTCAAGTAGCAAATAGAAAAGATGTCATGGTTACAAGAGTCTATCTATCGCATATAGACTTTAAGGGCATCGTTGCCTAACCGTCGAGGTGAAGTCGGGACCTAAAAGATCGAATGGAACAGTACATAGACAAGTAAATTCCTTATGAATTCCAAGGTACTCTCTTTAATTAAGAATTACGGGATTCATCATTCGAGGGGAAGTAGACTACTCAAGAATTTCACATTTCTTTTATGTCATAATTGAATGAATTGAATAAAGCATTCATAAAATCTAAATAAAAATAATTAAGGAAGACGGAATCAATAAAGTTTTGCTTGGTCTTCACTGGAAACTTGAGTAAGGAGTAGATCTTTTTGGAGTTTTCTATAATTTGAAAGCGAGAACTCCTTTACTTTTTCTTTATTTGACCTACTTGAGCCGGATGAAAGGAAACTTTCACGTCCGATTTTGAGGGGGGGGGAGATCCTATCCCAATTTTTATTTTGCTAGGCCCATAGATAAAAAACCCACTTTTTTACGATTACGGGGTTTATTGGAATATGAAATCCAACCCTGGAAATACAGGATCCCTATTTTTTTTACTACCCGGAGCTTTGATACATTTCGAAATCGAGAGATGTCTACCGGGGGAGGCTCTATTAGACAACAATTAGCCAATCTAGATTTACGAATTATTATAGATTCTTCATTGGTAGAATGGAAAGAATTGGAGGAAGAGGAACCCACAGGGAATGAATGGGAAGATCGAAAAGTTGGAAGAAGAAAAGATTTTTTGCTTAGACGCATGGAATTGGCTAAGCATTTTATTCGAACAAATATAGAACCAAAATGGATGGTTTTGTGTCTATTACCAGTTCTTCCTCCTGAGTTGAGACCAATCTATCATATAGATGAGGATAAACTAGTGACCTCGGATATTAATGAAATCTATAGAAGAATTATCTATCGGAATAATACTCTTACAGATCTATTAACAACAAGTATAGCTACGCCAGAAGAATTAATAATATCTCAGGAAAAATTGCTACAAGAAGCCGTGGATGCACTTCTTGATAATGGAATTTGTGGACAACCAATGAGGGATGATCATAATAGAGTTTACAAGTCGCTTTCAGATGTAATTGAAGGCAAAGAAGGAAGAGTTCGCGAGACTCTGCTTGG